TTCATATTTCTTGTTCGGAAAAGTGGTTGAAAGAATTCAACCAATTTAGTATTCAAGTCAATAATGTATTACATTAATTCGATTCATTTAACCTTTTTTATTTTAAAAAATAAATAATTTTATTTAATTATTTAATATTTAAAATAATTAAATATTTAAAATATTTAAAATTATAACGATAAAGGAAAAGCGGGTAGCGGGAATCGAACCCGCATCGTTAGCTTGGAAGGCTAGGGGTTATAGTCGACGTTGATTCATAATTTTTAACGTCTCTAATTCAAAACTGAACGTGAAACTTTGGTTTCATTCAGCTCCTTTATGGAAGGTGGATAAATTCCCAGATTCAGATATGAACGAAATAAAAAATCTGACCCATAACGTCTATGTCAGCTTTTATGTCTGAATCTATTCAGAACAACCCGCTTTCTAGACGATCCCTATAGAAAGGGGTGTTATATTCTAACAATCTTTCTAGTTACTTCGTTCTCTACTTCTATTTGAAAGAATCCTTAGGAAAAGCATTTTGTTTCCACCGAGCTAAAACAATTTATCGATGTCTTTAGTAAACCAAAGACATTGTTTAATAGCTGTTTTGCTTCAATTTCCCCTACAGAAATGAAAAATTGAAGATTTAGTTACGATTAGAAATACGCGTTTTATCTTTATCCATGGGTCCTTTACTTATACTCATTCAATTGGAAGTATTGATCCAATAAAAAAATTATGTTTCGTAATCTTATAATCCAATTTTTCAATTTTAAATTGATTGGTGGATAAAAATCACGAGAATTTATATTATTCCTCGAATTTTTCATTGAGAGGGAAAGGATTCAATCCTTTTAAGAACTAAAGTTTTTGTTCGGAATGAATATTAATCAAACCGAAAGACCCTTTAACTATATAAAGGATTATAGAACGAATCACACTTTTACCACTAAACTATACCCGCTACAATCAGATTATTGTATCTAAATGGACCTTTTGTCGACCTTAATCACAAAACCAAAACAAAAGATCAGAAAAAAATTATGAAAACTAGAGCGCTTACCTTTTGTATTTGTATCAGAGGACCTAATGAGATTTGGAAACGAATATTCATTTTAATAACTAAATAACAAGTGCTTTTTTGCCCGAGGTTTTTGTCTCGAACTTAATCCATAACAAAAAAATAGATTGTGGTAAGAAACGAGAGTTCCTTTTTTATTATTTAAACCGGAATAAAAGGACTAACTAAGAAAGAAATAGCACGTTGATTCGCTACCATTTGATTCTATATCATAGATATAGATATTTTTTTATTTATTATTATTATTTTTTTTTTTTTTTTCAATTTTCTAAATCTTTTTATTTATGATTTGTTGGAACAAAAAGGCGGGCCCGGCTAAGGACTGACCAGGCCGGGCCGTGGAACTAAAAAGCCCCTTGGGACGAAATTAAAAAATAAGAGTATATACTATGACGGGCGTTTTCAAGCTTTATTTTTTATAATGTAACATAGTATTATCCTTTTTCAATTGGGAGGAGAGATGGCTGAGTGGACTAAAGCGTCGGATTGCTAATCCGTTGTACGAGTTTTTCGTACCGAGGGTTCGAATCCCTCTCTTTCCGTTTTCATTGATGACTTGGTATTTTTTTTTTTCGAATTTATCGAGAGCTATTTTTTTATTACTAGTTATAATTATAAATAAATAATTAGTGGAATAGATAAAATCTTACTAAATAACAGTTTAAAATCAAGCAAAGAAAACCTTATTTTTTATTCTTCACGTCCAGGATTACGTCCTGGATCATTAGACAGGAATCCGAAGATAAAGAGAGAAACAAAGAATATCACTACCGTGTAAACAACTAGTTTGAGAGTAAGCATTACACAATCTCCAAGATTTTTTTAGGAAAAAAGAGAATAGATTCTCCACTTTTATACTACTATACTACATACCCGATTTTTTTTTTTTCGAATAAATCATGAATTTGTCTGGGACTTTATTAAAATTAAAAATATCATCGGAAACTTACAGCAGCTTGCCAAACAAAGGCTAATAGAAAAAAGAATAGGGGTATCACTGGCATAACATCGACTATTGGATTCAAAAAAGCGTAGGCTTCGGGCAATTTGCCGACGAAAAAACTACTGGAATAAAGAGCAGAATTAAGGTAGATACAGATCAAACTAAAAATATTAAGCATAACAAACATTTTGTTTTTGGGGATAATTGTATTTATTTTGATTGAGTTGTTAATAAATTTAATTTAGTTTTTTATTATTTTATTATTATAGATATGTTATTATTGATAGAAGAAAAAAAATGAATAAAAATAAAATAAGATAGACGAAAAAACTTTAATGTTATTTGAATTCACCCAATCAAAAATTCTTCTATATCTCAAATCAAAAGAGAATAGAATAAATAATACTTTCGTACAATATCTTAATTGAATTATATGTAATGATCAATAAATTCAGTTTAATTCTATGTCTACGTGTATAGTTTCCATGTACAAAAATTCTAGTAATCCATTTTATAAAAAATAGATATTTAGACTGGAGTTGACGAATAACCCGTACCAATATTAGTGTTTATTTATTAGTATCGAATAGAAATAAATGGGGCGTGGCCAAGTGGTAAGGCAACGGGTTTTGGTCCCGCTATTCGGAGGTTCGAATCCTTCCGTCCCAGAGCATACTCAGTATATATGTATATATATTATTATATAATCATTATATTAACATAATAATCATTATATTAACATAATACTATAAATATATATATATATATTTTATATATCATAATATAATAATATATATAAAGATTGCCTTTTAGAAGAGCCTTCCGTATTAAGATAATCTGTATTAAGAATAGAATAAATATTAGTATAGAATCTGATTATTATTTTTTAATAATCGGCGGAATCATATCTTTTTCACAAATTTGTTTGAGTTCAAATAACACGCATATGAAATGGGAAATTGAATTCAGTTGCAATTCGTTAAATAACAATGATTTTACAGTATAAATATGAAAAAATAACAATCTAAAATTTCAATCTTGTCTTACATAAGTGTTTTTTTATCTATCTTTTTTTAATCACATACTGTTTATTCCAATATGAATTTATCTCTCTCTTACTAATGATAAACGGATGATAAAAAACGAAAGGTCCTTGCTGTAAAACTTTATGTTTTGCAAAATGAAAATAATTATATCGGATAGGAGATTTTTCAATCAATTAAATCTTTGTAACGAACCGCTAGAAGTATAAGTTCTTGGTACTTGAAGAAGTGTGAAATTGTTGAATTTATTCTATCACTATTATCTTACTTGAAGATACAGATTCAAAATAACTTGATTTCTTCGTATTATATTTATTTATTCCTGTTATATCAGTTATAATTTAGTTAACTAAATTTTATTTTTACAATAATAGAAAAAGAGTTTCAAATTTAGAATGATATAAATAAAAGAATAAAAATAATTTATAAAAAAAGGAGTTCTATTTTTATAGAATTTCCAAGATTAAATTCTATTAATCTAAAAAAAAGGGGTTAAATTGATTTATTCTTATTCTTGCTGAGACTCTCTTTTTTTCATATAGAATAAAAAGGTATAGATTACTATGTACCAACCGAACCAATGATTATTCATGATTTCATAATTGAATCAATTACATATGGGTTCCAAACTGAAGGAATGTTATGGTAAAACTTCGTTTAAAACGATGTGGTAGAAAGCAACGTGCGACTTGAAGGACATGATCCGCTGTGGAGTCTTACATCCACCACTTTTATATATATTTATTATAGGAATGAAAGTGCTCTTGGCTCGACATCATTTGTTCTATTCCGCTGTAACCTCCTTTTTTTTTTGGGGGGGGGTGATATAATATAGTATAGGATGGAGCTCGAGTAGAAAGTATTTTTTTTTTTTTTCAGAGGCAAGAATCTAGGGTTAGTATCAATCAACAAATTGGAACAACTTCGTAAGTATATTTTGATACATAAACTAAAAGGAGCCCATTCGAGAAAATTTCCAATTCAAAGGGAAGATTTGTTGAAATTGGTAAAACTCTTTCGATCAAATCAAAAAGTGTATTACGCAGGAATCAAACATTCGTATGATTCTTTGACATAAAGAAATCACAAAAAATGGTATGTTGCTGCCGTTTTGAAAGGATTTAAAGATCACCGAAGTAATGTCTAAACCCAATGATTCAAGGCAAAGATCCTGGAACAAGGAAATACCATTTTCAATTGTCTGAACAACTGGATCAGAATGAAGAATCAAAATGGATTCTTAAAGAAGACAGGCAATTAAAGGGTTAGAGACCGCTCAATAGATGCAGTATCTAAAATAAAATAAAGGGTTTCTCTTTTGCGTTATTTCAGAGTTATCCAACTTGAGTTATGAGGGTGCAAATATGACTAATTTTGTTGTTGGGTAAGAATAAGAAAAAAAGGGCTAAAATCAATAGTCTAATTAATTTGATGATTTGATGGATATATTTGATATTGTAATTCTATACTCTATACATAGACATAATTTAGAATTTTCTCGAGCCGTACGAGGGGAAAACCTCTTATACGTTTCTAGGGGGGGTATTGTTCATCTATCCCAATGAGCCATTTATCGAATCGTTGCAATTGATGTTCGATCCCGACGAGAGGGAAGAGATCTTCGGAAAGTGGGTTTTTATGATCCGATAACCAATCAAATTTTTTTAAATGTTCCTGCTATTCTATATTTCCTTGAAAAAGGCGCTCAACCTACGGGAACTGTTCATGATATTTTAAAAAAGGCGGGAGTTTTTACGGAACTTCGCGTTAATCAACAAACAAAATTCAATTAATGAAATAAAATAGAAAAAAAGATCAAGTGAATAAATAAGAAATGACATAGACGTAGAAGTAATGTGTTCTATAGACATAAAAATTTGACATTACCCCCGACGGGATGATTTTCGTTGTAACTCTTTGAACAAAAAAAACAAAGGACTAAACCTGATTATTTTAGTTTTAGTTATTGAATAAACTTCGTTTTTTTCTACTTCTCCCCCGTCTTCCTTAATTAAGTCTTTCACTTATATTCTATATAGTGTAGTGCCAATCCAACACAAGTCTTTCGTTTTTTTATAATTCAATTAAAATTAAATCATTTTATTAATTTTAATTGATTGAAATCTAAATTGTTAGTTCTATTTAGAACTTGTTTTATCTTTTGTATGCTTACGCTTTTGTCAATATTAATATTGACAACAGTGTATCAAATAAATATAATCCGATCGTGGATAAACGGATCTATTTATCCCTGTTCCATAGATTTTATTTCATTCAAATAATCTTCTTAGATTTTCTGTCATACAGGAAGTCTTTTTTGATTAAGATTTAAATCAATCAAACTCGATATATACTAAATTAATGGATAATATAATATAAGAGAAGAGAAGCGAGGCAGGAGGCGGTCTATAAATATTGGAAAATCTTTGACTTTATTTTATCTTTTATTTGATAATTTTTATATTTTCGTCGGATTTGTTCATTTTTATTATGTTTAGAGCGGGTTAGAGTTTTTTTTTTCATTGTTTTTTTAATGGTTTGATTGTGTTGTGCCATTCAATTTCATTATTTATTGGGATTCTGATTGTATCTACACATTTTTATTTGTTTATTTGGGTTGCTAACTCAACGGTAGAGTACTCGGCTTTTAAGTGCGGCTAGCATCTTTTACACATTTGTATGAAGAAACAGATTCGTCCATACCATCGGTAGAGTTTGTAAGACCACGACTGATCCTGAAAAGAATCAATGGAAAAAGCAGCATGTCGTAGCAATGGATAATTCTGAGAATATTTCATTCTTTCTTATTGAATAGGTCCAAAATCTTATTTCAATTGTTTCAATTCAATTAAAAAAAGAATTTTTTGGGGGGGTCGAGTGAATAAATGGGTAGAGCCTTATTAGAGGTTCCAATTCTAGGGAAATAACAAAGTAACGAGCTTCTGTTCTTAATTTTTGAATGATTACCCCATCTAATTAGATGTTAAAAATATATTAGTGCCTAATGCGGGAAAAGCTTTTCCGATGAGTGGATTAGAAATTTCTTATGAGTCCTAACTATTAGCTATTCCCCTTTATGGGGTAGAGATAAATGTGTAGAAGAAGGTAGTATATTGATAAAGAGATTTCTTTTTTCAAAATCAAAAGAGCGATTGGATTGATAAAATAAAGGGCTTCTAACTATCTTCTTATCCTATAAATGAACATAAATCTATTATATGGAAAGGAAGGGGAGGTTCTAGAGAGTCCTTTGATGAGTTTGACTTGTTTCCGAGGTATCTAGTTTTTTTTTACTAGAAATACCTTGTTTTAACTGTATCGTACTATGTATCATTTGATAACCCAATAAATCATCTATTTCTTTTCTGATTCAAAATTGAATTTTAAATGAAAGACTTTCAAGGATATTTCGAATTATATAGATCTCAGCAACACCATTTACTATACCCACTTATCTTTCGGGAGTATATTTATGCCCTTGCTCATGATCGTGGTTTAAATGGATCCGTTTTATTGGATAATGTAGGTTATGACAAGAAATCCAGTTTACTAATTATAAAACGTTTAATTAGTCGAATGTATCAACAGAATCATTTGATTATTTCCGTTAATGATTCTAATCAAAATAAATTTTTTGGGTATCCTAAAAATTTGTATTCTCAAATGATATCGGAGGGATTTGCAGTCATTGTGGAAATTCCGTTTTCCCTACGATTAGTATCCTCCTTAGAGGAGACAGAAACCATAAAATCTTATAATTTACGATCAATTCATTCAATATTTCCCTTTTTCGAGGACAAATTTCCACATTTAAATTATGCATCAGATGTACTAATACCCTACCCCATCCATCTGGAAATCTTGGTTCAAACCCTTCGCTACTACGTGAAAGATCCCTCTTCTTTGCATTTATTACGGCTCTTTCTTAATGAGTATTATAGTTGGAATACTCTTATTACTCCCCCAAAATCCATTTTTGCAAAAAGTAATCAAAGATTATTCTTGCTCCTATACAATTCTTATGTATGTGAATACGAATCTATTTTACTTTTTCTCCGTAACCAATCTAATCATTTACGATTAACCTCTTTGGGGATCTTTTTTGAGCGAATACGTTTTTATGAAAAAATAAAATATCCTGTCGAAAAAGTCTTATTTCCGGCCACCTTATGGTTCTTCAAGGATCCTTTTATACAGTATGTTAGCTATCAAGGAAAATCGATTCTGGTATCAAAAGATACTCCTCTTCTGATGAATAAGTGGAGATATTATCTTGTCAATTTTTGGCAATGTCATTTTTATGTATGGTCTCAACCAAGAAGAATCCATATAAACCAATTATCCAAGCATTCCTTTGATTTTTTGGGTTATCTTTCAAGCATACGACCAAATATTTCAGTGGTACGGAGTCAATTGTTAGAAAATTCATTTTTAATGGATAATACTAT